AATATTGGATTTAGCTTCTTTATGCTCACTATAACTAGTTATTTCGGTTTTTTACTAGCGGCTTTAACTGTAACCTCAGTTCTATTTATCGGTCTGAGTAAGATACGACTTATTTGATTGGAAATGGATAATTGGAAATTTTTTGATATTCTAGATATTCTAGAGGTCCTTATCGTGTCCATTTCCAATTCTTGGTCATTGGGGTTCATGGTCAATACAGATTAATATTTAAGGATAGATATTACCTTCCCTTTTCCCTTTTAAACAAATTAAAATGATTGAAGTTTTTCTATTTGGAATCGTATTAGGTCTCATTCCTATTACTTTGGCTGGATTATTCGTAACTGCATATTTACAATACCGACGTGGTGATCAGTTGGACCTTTGATCAATTAACATCTTTTTTGTTTATTGACATATTATTTCTTTGTTTTAATCCTAATCCCAAGAAGTCAAATTCAGACTTTACACTGCTATGCTATTCACATATTTCAGGACCATTCTCGATCTAACAAGAATGGAATCACGCTCTGTAGGATTTGAACCTACGCCATCGGGTTTTGGAGACCCGCGTTCTACCGAACTGAACTAAGAGCGCTTTATTCTCATAAAATAAATTATTTATGAGACCCCAATATATCTTGCATGCATATACTATATCAATATATCACAATATATATTGTGATATATTGATATTGAGTATGTCTCAATCCGTCTCATTTGATTGTTCATACGATAAGGGGGGTAGGGATGACAGGATTTGAACCTGTGACATTTTGTACCCAAAACAAACGCGCTACCAAGCTGCGCTACATCCCTCTCAATAGGTTTCCAGTTTGATTGTAAAGAATCTTTGTCTTGTTTTCCATATTTTTCTTTTCTCCGTTGATATATATAATTATTCAATTATCCTGCCAGTTTTTCTTTCTTTTCAGTTTCCTATTCTATATTATTTATTATATAAGGATATATAAGGATATGAAAAACATAAATATTATATTATAAATATTCTTTATTATAAAGAATATTAAAGAAAAAAAAAAAAGAAGGAGGATTTAAAATGCGAGATCTAAAAACATATCTTTCGGTGGCACCAGTGATAAGTACTCTATGGTTCGGGGTTTTAGCGGGTCTCTTGATAGAGATCAATCGTTTATTCCCGGATGCATTGATATTTCCCTTTTTTTCATTCTAGTTATTGGCACAGCGAGGGGTGAAGAAGATTCGAGATTCAATCAAATATCTGTAATTAATCCCAAAGTGTCCTTTTTTTTTCGAATTATAAAAAGTTCGAAAAGAGAAAGAATAGGGGCGGATTCGGGCCTCAGCGAAACTCGGAATCTGGTCCAAGGCTTCAATGGAATTGAATTAATAATTTCTTAATAGAAATAGAATTATTAATTCAATTAATTCCATTTCTATTAATAATAGACTAATAATAAATAATAATAGAGTGAGACCAAAAATGGACTGGTTAGGGCGGGGGCAACAATATCATATAAGATACTTAAAGCTTAAATATTGTATTGCGATTCAAAATAGAGTTCAAAATTATTCTATTACTAAAATTTGTACTATATTAATTGGAACAAAATTTTCCATAATTTGATTTCGAATTATCAACTTCTACTTTTTTCGTTCCTTTCTTTTTCTGCTTCAAATTCAAATCAAAAAATTGAAGGGTTAAGTGAATCAAAAACCCAAAGGAAAGGAGGTTAATGGCCAAGGGTAAAGATATTCGATTAACGGTTATTTTGGAATGTACCAGTTGCGCTCAAAATAGTGTTAATAAGAAATCAACCGGTATTTCCAGATATATTACTCAAAAGAATCGACACAATACACCTAGTCGATTGGAATTGAGAAAATTCTGTCCCTCTTGTTGCAAACATATGATTCACGCAGAGATAAAGAAATAGGTAAAATTGATCGCTTCTGTATGACCCTTCCAAAGGAACATGAAAAATAATGATTAGGTTTTTTCATATATATTCTATAAATTCTATATATATATAGAATTATATAACATAACAACATATATATTTCAAATAAATAAAAATAAAGTAGTAAAAATATAAACAAATCCTATTTCTTACAAAAAAGGATTTATTTTCGAGATAGGAATAAACAAACCATGGATAAATCTAAGCGACCCTTTCTTAAATCAAAGCGATCTTTTCGTAGGCGTTTGCCCCCGATCCAATCGGGGGATCGAATTGATTATAAAAACATGAGTTTAATTAGTCGATTTATTAGTGAACAGGGAAAAATATTATCTAGACGCGTGAATAGATTGACTTTAAAACAACAACGATTAATTACGATTGCTATAAAACAAGCCCGTATTTTATCTTTGTTACCCTTTCTTAATAATGAAAAACAATTTCAAAAAAACGACTTGACCACTCGAACTATTACTAGTCTTAAAAAAAAATAAAAAATAGAGTTCCTCTTCAATTGAATTCAAAATTCAATCGAAACTCAAATCAAATGTGGATTGGTGTTTTGTTCGAAAACAACGACAATCCAATTTGGGTTGTCGTGTTATAAGAGAAAAGATAATCGGTGAAGAAGAATAAATCTTTTTTTATTTAGCAGGGTTGTTCATTTTGATGATTTTATGATATGAATTCTATTTTATCATATAAAACCCGACTACCCTCCCGGAGATTGAACTCCGGGAAGGTAGTCGGGTTTTATATGATCTCGTCGGCAATCATAAAAAGACAATTCGCCATTAATAGAGCTATTTGTGCAACTATTTTACGATTAAGAAGCAATTGCCGCTTGTACAGATTATACATTAAATTATGATAACTATAGTCTATTTTTTGGGGATTCTCACCAATTCCTGCATTTATTCGACTGATCCACAAACTGCGAAAATCCCTTTTTTTCCTATTTCTATCTCGATTAGCCGAAACAAAAGCTTTTATTTTCTGTTGAGTAATAGTTCGAGTAAGTCTTGAATGAGCCCCGCGAAAGCTTGATGTAAATAAACGAATTTTTGTTCTTCGTTTCCGAGCTATATATCCTCTTTTAATTCTGGTCATTGAATAAATGCGACTTTGATGAATAACTCGTCGATTTCCCTTCTTTCAGTTATTCTTTTCTCCACTCTAGTCCATTAATAACGAAAATAGATCCTTCCAATGTATAAAATCAAAATTCCAATGGCTTTTGCTACTATAACCTTCCCAACCACTTTTTTCTTTTGATTTCTAAGCATTTAACTTCGAAATATGGAATTGTATTGATACTAGGTATCAAAAAAACATAGTATATTAAATAGAAATAGATAAAGAAATGGTGAATTCCATCGTCTCTATGATTGCTTTTTAAACGGAGAGGCCCTCTCTATACACCGGAGCCCTTTGATTTTTTCAAAGTTATTGTTTGTTAACTTGTACAGTTCACCCTCTTTGGCTCTACCCATGAAATATCTAATAATAGGTCTTTCACAACGAAATCTAGCTATACAGTAACGGTATGTAAGTATGAAGATTAGCTCGGTAGCTGACCCTCTTAGTCCGTTCTTGCAAAAATAAGACCAGAATCTTTCCGCTTTTTAATGGAAAAAAGATTTCCCCGCTTAAGGGGTAACCTTTTGCTACCAATGGGGAAGCCTTTCTCGTCTGAAATTAGAAATTGAGGTGATTGGGTTTGCCCCAATCGAAACCATAAATTTAATACACAATAGAAGAATATTATTTATTAATATAGAAGAATATTATTTATTAATAGAGTTTTAATCGACCGCCTCGCCGATACTGAAATAAACTCTTTCCTTTCTTTTGTTTTAGTCTATGGATCTGAACGAGTCGCACATACACCCTAGTACACGTTCCTCGGCGCTGAGGGCATCCCCGAAGAGCAGGGGATTTCGTGACATTTCGGATTGGCTGTCTTGTGTTTCTAATAAGTTGTTTCATAGTTGGCATGGTGAGTCATATACATAATGAACTGGTTTAGATCAATCCTAATCCGATGATTATGAATTACTTATATTCTATTCTATTATAGGAGGACGTTTATGGTTTTCCTTTACGAATATGATATTTTTTGGGCATTTCTAATAATATCGATCCTTATTCCGATTTTGGCATTTCTAATTTCTGGAATTTTAGCTTCGATTAACAAGAGGCCAGAGAAATTCTATTAATAGATTAATTAATATTAATAGAAATATCGATTTCCCTGCTGTCACCTGCTACTTCAACTGCTACAAGATCAACAATTCCGTGGGCTTGGGCTTCTGCTGCTGACATAAAAACATCCCTTTCCATGTCTTCGGATACAAGCCAGAAAGGTTTGCCCGTTCTTTGTACATAAACCCTTGTGATAGTTTCGCGCAGTTTCAATAGTTCTTCCGCTTCCAGGATAAATTCTCCCGTCTGTGCCTCATAAAAAGAACTAGCTGGTTGATGGACCATTACCCTGATCCTGATTGATGATATAACATCATAAAGGTTTTTTCTATCTTGCACGATAAGACAAGAGAGATAAGAGATGAATAATAAAACAAAAAAGCAAAGATCAAATTGAATAACCGTACGGGCATACCTTGCGTATTGCATACGGCTATATACTATGTCGTTTTTTTTTATCTTACTTATTATATCGAAAAAATAAAAAATATACTGGGTTTGATAGACCCAGATCAGTAAATGGTCCAATAACCATCCTTCCCTTTTGAGAGTATTTCAAAAAATATTATGATGATTCCCTCGCTTTATTATTTCGTCTGTTATTGTTATTCAGCGATCCCAAAGTTTCTTTTTTTTGTTCAAGCAAATAGTTATAAAATAAAACAAAAAATTGTGTGTTTTTTTCCTCTTCTTTGATACCATAAATATTGTTAAAAGCTTTCCGGTGTGAAAACTGAAAACAAAAAATTCTGTGACACTGAAATAGGCTACCGATCGATAGATCAGATAAAATTGTAAACACTCCTTTTTCATACTACTCTTTCGATACATAATCAAATGGTAAAAAAATTGCGTATCGAATTCGAAGTGCCATGCTACTATTACTTAATATTCATATGGCGAAGGCATAGTCTTTTTCTTAAAAAAACTCATTGGCGCCAAGCGTGAGGGAATGCTAGACGTTTGGTAATTTCTCCTCCTGCCAAAATAAAAGATCCCATTGAAGCAGCTAATCCCATGCATAATGTCTGTACATCTGGTTGTACAAATTGCATAGTATCATAAACAGCTATTCCGGGTATTACCCATCCGCCCGGCGAATTTATAAATAGATACAAATCTTGGTTATCGTCCTCTATACTGAGATATACCATAAGGCCGATAAGTTGATTCGATATTTCACTATCAATCTCTTGGCCTAAAAAAAGCAGTCTTTCTCGATAAAGTCGGTTGATTAGGATAAAATTTTATTCCCTAAGAACTGTATATGCCCCTTTTAGTGCATACAGTTCACCAAAAATCGCAAAAAGGAATCAATGTCTATATTTCTACCCTCTTTCCCGTTTTTATAATATGGACTTTTCTTTTCCGAACTTTTAACGAAAGGTCTTCTTTTTTTTTTTTTTTTTTACATTTTTCAAGAAAGACGGCTTTTTTTCCCTCTTTTATTTATCGATATTCTAATAGATAAATGTAGATAAATAAATGTACCAACCTTAACTTTTCATTGATGTATTGTGTTTTTATCGAAACGAGATCAAATCAAACAAAACCGCAATATAATTTTCTTGTTTCTGGGTGAGCCTCCTTAATTCGTTTAGGTTTCTGTTCGACTCTGGATAAATAAAGATCCGCCCGATTTGGATTTGCACATATAGGACAAATACTGCAATACCGGGTCTTTTTTCTACGACTCCCCTTTTTCTGAATTTTTTGTTTCATGTTTTCTGCCAAATATATGATATGATCGAAGTAGTAATCGTAGTAGATACATTACCAATAGGTTTTTTTCTAAACAGAGCCCGGATGCTTCGTTTTATTGTTACAACCAAGCCAACCATAAATTATTTGAAATTTAGAATAGTAATTAAGATATCTCACCTTTCCCCAACCAAAAATCGATCTAATTGCACTTTATTACACTTCGCGCTCACAATTTTTGATGGTTTAATCAACCCTTTTTTTTTGGGGGGGGGTGAAAGAAAGTATTATATCTCCATCGGGGGAGAGAACGGGGAAATCCCATAAGACCCGATATATCTGACAAGTCGCACTATATGTCAACCCAAGATGCATCTTCTTCTCCAGGACTTCGAAAGGGTACTTTGGGAACACCAATGGGCATTCAATGTAGAAAAAGAGAGGAGCAGTATCTCGCACTTTGATGTGGAAACGTAAAATAAAAATGGGTTTATTGTCTTAAAAACGATTTGTTTTTATCATATTCTATTTCATTTATAAATCATAAATAAAAAGGGAAGAAGAAATAAATAAAACAAAGTTACTTACGAATAGGTCCTTTGAGTGATAAACAAATATGTTTGCATTCACTGATAGAAAAAATCAAATAAAAAATATAGGGTCACCCCCCCCCCTTCAGTACCATTGCGTATTGTTACTTATCGAATATAGAATAGATGTGCTTCTTTTTGTTCCTACGAATAGAATTGTCCCATTATTACTAAAAAACTAGAATAAATATGAATCCTTTACCCGAGATAATCTACTAAAAGGGCGGTCCATAGCATAGTTTTTTCCAGTGCAATAAAGTTACATAGTGTCTATTTTTTGTTGATATAAGAGGTATTTTCATGGGTTTGCCTTGGTATCGTGTTCATACCGTTGTATTAAATGATCCCGGCCGTTTGCTTGCTGTCCATATAATGCATACAGCTCTGGTTGCTGGTTGGGCCGGTTCGATGGCTCTATATGAATTAGCAGTTTTTGATCCTTCTGATCCTGTTCTTGATCCAATGTGGAGACAAGGTATGTTCGTTATACCCTTCATGACTCGTTTAGGAATAACCAATTCATGGGGTGGTTGGAGTATCACAGGAGGGAGTGTAACGAATCCGGGTATTTGGAGTTACGAAGGCGTGGCTGGGGCACATATTGTGTTTTCAGGCTTGTGTTTTTTGGCGGCTATCTGGCATTGGGTCTATTGGGATTTAGAAATCTTTTCTGATGAACGTACAGGCAAACCTTCTTTGGATTTGCCAAAAATCTTTGGAATTCATTTATTTCTTGCAGGGGTGGCTTGTTTTGGTTTTGGCGCATTTCATGTAACAGGATTGTATGGTCCTGGAATATGGGTATCTGATCCTTATGGCCTAACCGGAAGGGTACAGCCTGTAAATCCTGCATGGGGTGTGGAAGGTTTTGATCCTTTTGTTCCGGGGGGAATAGCCTCTCATCATATTGCTGCAGGAACGTTGGGCATATTGGCGGGTCTTTTCCATCTTAGTGTGCGCCCACCCCAACGTCTATACAAAGGATTGCGTATGGGAAATATTGAAACCGTCCTTTCCAGTAGTATCGCTGCTGTCTTTTTTGCAGCTTTTGTTGTTGCTGGAACTATGTGGTATGGCTCAGCAACAACCCCGATTGAATTGTTTGGTCCTACTCGTTATCAATGGGATCAGGGATACTTCCAGCAAGAAATATATCGACGAGTTGGTGCTGGGCTGGCCGAAAATAAAAGTTTATCAGAAGCTTGGTCTAAAATTCCCGAAAAATTGGCCTTTTATGATTACATCGGCAATAATCCGGCAAAGGGGGGATTGTTTAGAGCGGGCTCAATGGACAATGGAGATGGAATAGCTGTCGGTTGGTTAGGACATCCTATCTTTAGAGATAAAGAGGGGCGTGAACTTTTTGTACGCCGTATGCCTACTTTTTTTGAAACATTTCCGGTTGTTTTGGTAGACGGAGACGGAATTGTCAGAGCCGATGTTCCTTTCCGAAGGGCAGAGTCGAAGTATAGTGTCGAACAAGTAGGTGTAACTGTTGAGTTCTATGGTGGCGAACTCAATGGAGTCAGTTATAATGACCCCGCTACTGTGAAAAAATATGCTCGACGTGCTCAATTGGGTGAAATTTTTGAATTAGATCGTGCTACTTTGAAATCGGATGGCGTTTTTCGTAGCAGTCCGAGGGGTTGGTTTACTTTTGGACATGCCTCGTTTGCTCTGCTCTTCTTTTTCGGACACATTTGGCATGGTGCTAGAACCCTGTTCAGAGATGTTTTTGCTGGTATAGACCCAGATTTGGACGCTCAAGTAGAATTTGGAGCATTCCAAAAACTTGGAGATCCAACTACCAGAAGACAAGTAGTCGGATAGACTACTTTTTTGTTCCTTTTCGGCTTTATTTTCTTGTGATTTTAAATTTGACATAGGGAACTGGATAAATCGTGATTTGAATCATTGCAGTTTGTTTTTTTCTGTCTTTTTCTTTATCCGGTATCCGATCCCCCCAAACAGTTATGAAAGTTATAATTGTAAATCACGATCAAATCTATGGAAGCATTGGTTTATACATTCCTCTTAGTCTCGACTTTAGGAATCATTTTTTTCGCTATTTTCTTTAGAGAACCCCCTAAAGTTCCAACTAAAAAGACGAAATAATTTTTCATTATCTCAATTGACGTAATGAGCCTCCCAATATGGGGAGGCTCATTGCGTCAACTAGTCCCCATGTTCTTCGAATGGATCTCTTAGTTGTTGAGAGGGTTGCCCAAAAGCAGTATATAAGGCATACCCGGTAAAACTTACAAGTAAACCAGATATAGAGATGGCAACTAGGGTTGCTGTTTCCATTATTATCAAATTTCAAGACCACAATAGATCTATAGGATAAGATCCTTTATTTACAGCGGAATAGTATACAAAGTCAACAGATCTCAATGAATAAAAAATAGGATTTATGGCTACACAAACCGTTGAGGGTAGTTCTAGATCTCGTCCACGACGAACTGGTATAGGGAGTTTATTGAAACCATTGAATTCAGAATATGGTAAAGTAGCTCCGGGGTGGGGAACTACTCCTTTGATGGGTCTTGCAATGGCTCTTTTTGCGATATTTTTATCTATTATTTTGGAGATTTATAATTCGTCTATTTTACTGGACGGAATTTCTATCAATTAGATTCACAAGAACCGACTACCTCGATTTGCAATAGAAATAAAAGTTAACATTTAGATTTTTTTTTAGCCCGTTCCATTTTTATTTGGTAGTTCGACCGCGTAATTTTTTTGTTTCTGTATTTCCGGAATATGAGTGTGTGACTTGTTATAATTGATCCTATTGACAGTATAGAACAAAAAATGGATCTGTCATCTTGATACAGAAAAGGTGGTTTGACCCCGTCAGATATTTATTCTAGTATCTGGAGCATGGAATATAGAAAATTTTAACGTATTAGAACTATGATTCATACTTAATATTTAGACCTCGTAACCGGACTAATTTTTTTTTTTTTTTTCAAAAAAAGGTTAGAAGTTAAGTTTATAATAAATCGAAAGATTTTGATTGTCGCCGCTTATCTTTATTTTGAGCAAAGAACAAAGGTTTCTTTGGCTTTTTCATTATATGTATTCATTGAATATGTGATAATCCAGCAGTTCTTACTCAGGACATTTTTGGTAAAGGTTTTTTAATCATCGTGGTTCTGGTATGAATCTAAAGTTTTTTAAATTGATTGATTCATAGGGTCTTAACAAGAGAATTCTTATCAATAAGAATAATAAATAAAGAAAGAAGACAGTAAGCAGTAAAGTTGCATTACACACACAAATAAAAAAAAATAGCAAAAAAAAATCCAAGTAAATAGAATAGTCAAGAGGCCCGTAACGAGCAAGATAAAAGCTAGTGAGCTGACTTGATATTTTGGCATTATAACCACAAAGACTAACTTTCGGATTTCTCTTTTTTCTTATCTATCTTCAGAGACGGTTGGAATCATAGGATTAAGTTAAGATGATTTCAACCTTTCTATTACACATATCCGTTTCCGCTACAACAACTGGGTATTTCTGTTTGAGCCGTACGAGGTGAAAATATCATATACGGCT